ATCTTGTTAAACCACCCATAAGAACCATATTCTGACTTTTTTCTGGTGAATATCCAACAATGGGTTCCATTGAATGAATAATGGATCCAGATCCCAAAAACAATAAAGCTTTAGAATAGGCATGAGTGATCAAATGGAATAAAGCCGCTCGATAAGAACCTATACCTAGAGCTAACATAATATAACCTAATTGAGACATTGTAGAATAAGCTAAACTTCTTTTAATGTCTCTTTGAGCAAGAGAAAAAGTAGCTCCTAATAGTACTGTTATTACACCCATTAAAGAAATGAAATTCATTATATAAGGTATGTCTATGAAAAGAGGAATAAGCCGAGCTACAAGAAAAATTCCTGCTGCTACCATAGTAGCGGCGTGTATAAGGGCCGAGATAGGAGTAGGTCCTTCCATGGCATCAGGTAACCATACGTGGAGGGGGAATTGTGCAGATTTAGCAACTGCACCGACAAATAATAAAGAGGCACACAAAGTAGCAAATAAGGAGCTGACCCCATTATTATGGATCAAGTTATTAGCTATTTCGAACAAATCCCGAAATTCCAAACTACCTGTTATCCAATAAAGACCTAAGATTCCTAATAATAAACCAAAATCTCCTACACGATTAGTTACAAAAGCTTTTTGACAAGCACTTGCGGCAATCGGTCGTGTGAACCAAAACCCTATTAATAAATATGAACACATTCCCACTAGTTCCCAAAAAATATGAATTTGTATCAAATTAGAACTAGTAACTAATCCCAACATGGAAGTATTGGAAAAACTCATATAAGCAAAAAATCTCAAATATCCTTGGTCGTGAGACATATAATTGTCACTATAAATAAGAATCATGACTCCAACAGTAGTAATTAGTATTGACATAATAGAAGTAAGTGGATCGATCAAATATCCAAACTCTAAGGAAAAATCAATATCTATGGTCCAAGACCATAGATATTGATAAATAAAACTTCCATTTATTTGTTGAATAGACAGATTGGCCGAAAATCCCATAGCTATACTTAACAGAAAAATACTAGGAAAAGCCCATATACGACGAATATTTTTTGTTGCTGTCGGAATAAGTATAAGTCCAAATCCTATTAACATAGTAACTGTAAGTGGAAGAAAAGGTATTATCCATGCATATTGATATGTATGTTCCATAAGAAAACAAACAAATTGCGATTTTTTTTTATAATTAATAATTGTTTCCGATTCACCAATTCTTATCTCTTTCGAAAAGAACAATAAACAATAATAATGAAAAATATATTATATATATATATATTAATAATAAAATATAATAAAATATAATTTTTAAAATATAACAAATAATATATATATATATTATTTTATGTTAAATGTTAAATTATGTTAAATGTTGAAAGTGAAAAAAAAAAAAAAACTATTATTCACAGAATAAAGTATAGATAATGATTAAAAAAAACGATCTATTCCGAACAATACATGTCTTTCACATACAACGATAAATAAAAATGAGTAACCCTTTTTTGAATGGCAGTTCCAAAAAAATGTATTTCTATGTCAAAAAAACATATTCGTAGGAATATTTGGAAGAAAAAAGGATATTTAACTGCAGTAAAAGCTTTTTCTTTAGCGAAATCGGTTTCCACCGGACATTCAAAAAGTTTTTTTGTGCGACAAACAAATAATAAAGTCTTGGGATAATCGGAATTGACATAGCCCGAAGAACTGAAAATTTTTTAAGATGAACGATTCACATTAATTAATGTATTGAACTACTCAATATTAGTTATAACTAGCTGTGGTATGTAGAATAAGAGTTTTCTGTATATTGGGTTCTTATTAAGAATAGTATTTTTCCCTATCCATTAACCTTTCACAATAGAAAAATAGGATTAAGATTTTCTATTGTGAATAGTACAATTGCCATAGAAATTGAAACTCTTTTTTTTTTTATAGGCCTAGCCTAAAACTTAATTGGTTTGGTAAATGTTACCTTATTTATATTATATACATATACACAATGAAGAGTATTAATACTTAATGATACTAAAGTATCGGAATCGTTAGAAAAATTCAAAATGGGTTTAGTGATGAAATTGTAATACATATGAGATCTTAGTTATTTGATTTTTTTTTTTTTTTTCAATAAAAAAATCAATCTTTTTCATTTTGAATCCGATTTCATCGGATTCAAAATGAAAAACAAATCATCAAAAAAAAATAGAAAGAAAAAGGACAATTCTTAATTCTATACCTCGACTGAGAGCAAAACTATCGAAATTTCAACTGTATCGGGGGAACTTAGTTTATAGTACGTGAAAGTTGATTGTTAAAACTGAACCTAGGACGATACTAACTAAGGATTATTTTATTGAATGAAGATTCAAATATGAATTTAAACGAGTCTTTTTTCATCGATTCTAATGTTTCCTAGACTATATTGAATCCTTGATTCTTGACGATTCAACATGAATTGAATATTATTATTTCAAGTAAGCCGCCATGGTGAAATCGGTAGACACGCTGCTCTTAGGAAGCAGTGCTAGAGCATCTCGGTTCGAGTCCGAGTGGCGGCATCCTCTAAAAGAGACACAATGTATCCTATAATGTATTCAATTTCCGATTTCAATTCTGTAATGGGACACTTTTTTATGATATTTGTGACTTTAGAACATATATTAACTCATATCTCTTTTTCGATCATTTCAATTGTGATTACGATTCATTTCATGAACTTATTAGTCTACGAAATCGTAGGATTACGTGATTCATCGGAAAAAGGGATGATAGCCACCTTTTTCTCTATAACAGGATTATTAATTTCTCGTTGGATTTCTTCGGGACATTTTCCGTTAAGTAATTTATACGAGTCATTAATCTTCCTTTCATGTAGTTTATTTATTATTCATATAATTTCCAAGAAATTGAACCATAAAAATGATTTAAGCATAATAACTACCCCAAGTACTATTTTTACTCAAGGCTTCGCTACGTCGGGTCTTTCAACTGAAATGCATCAATCCGCAATATTAGTACCCGCTCTACAATCTCAGTGGTTAATGATGCACGTAAGTATGATGTTATTGAGCTATGCAGCTCTTTTATGCGGATCGTTATTATCAATTGCTCTTCTAATCATTACATTTCGAAACAACATCAATTTTTTTTGTAAAAGCAATAATTTCTTAATTAGATCATTTTTCTTTGGTGAGATTAAATACTTGAATGAAAAAAGAAGAAGGGTTTTTAAAAACCCTTCTTTTCTTTCATTTCAAAATTATTACAAATATCAATTGACTCAACGTTTGGATTATTGGAGTTATCGTATGATTAGTTTAGGGTTTACCTTTTTAACCATAGGCATTCTTTGTGGAGCAGTATGGGCCAATGAAGCATGGGGATCTTATTGGAGTTGGGACCCGAAGGAAACTTGGGCATTTATTACTTGGACCATATTCGCGATTTATTCACATACTAGAACAAATCAAAGTTTACAAGGTACGAATTCGGCACTTATAGCTTCTATAGGATTTTTTATAATTTGGATATGCTATTTTGGGGTCAATCTATTAGGAATAGGTTTACATAGTTATGGTTCATTCACATTAACATCTAATTGAATAAGCTACATGAAAAATACATAAGAATATCGTCCCATATATAACGAAAGTTTGCTTGTTCGAGTTTTTGTTTTGACAACCTGTCAAAACAAAAACTCGAAATGCATCTCATTACAATTCTAATTCACTTTCTTTTTTTGCATTGTACAGCGAACGATTTAAAAAAAAAAAAATCTTAAAATTAAAGAATTATAAGACTTTTTGTCTCATTAATGAAACACTATCTATAAAAGTAATTAGATAGGATAGCTTGTACCCTGTCAACTGATAACGAGAGAACGAAATCAGGATAAATACCAATCCCTATTATGGGTAGAAAGATACAAATTGAAACAAATAGTTCTCGTGGTCCAGAATCCAAAAAATTAGAGTGTGGAACATTGAATAGCTTGTATCCATAGAACATCTGACGTGACATAGATAATAAATAAATAGGAGTTAATATCACTCCAATTGCCATTACAAAAGTAATTAGTATTTTTGGCATTAAAAGATATTTTGGACTAGTAATTATTCCAAAAAATACTACCGATTCCGCAACAAAACCACTCATTCCTGGCAATGCAAGAGAAGCCATCGAGAAACTACTGAACATGGTAAATATTTTTGGCATTGGGATGGATATCCCTCCCATTTCGTCGAGATAAACAAGACGTGTTCTATCACAACTCGTTCCTGCCAAGAAAAAAAGTGCAGCACCAATAAATCCATGAGAGAGTATTTGTAAAATGGCTCCATTGAGTCCCATGTCGGTTATAGAACCAATTCCTATAATTGTAAAACCCATGTGAGATACAGAGGAATAGGCTATTCTCTTTTTAAAATTGCGTTGACCGAGAGAAATTAAAGCTGCATAGATTATTTGCATCGCTCCAACTATTACCAACCAGGGAGAAAATATAGAATGAGCGTGGGGTAATAATTCCATATTGATCCGAATCAATCCATATGCTCCCATTTTTAATAAGATTCCAGCTAGAAGCATACATGTACTGTAATGTGCTTCTCCATGGGTATTTGGTAACCATGTATGCAGGGGTATAATCGGCGATTTGACAGCATAAGCAATAAAGAAACCAAAATATAATATTATTTCCAATGCCACAGGATATGATTGATTAGCTAATCTTTCAAAATCTAATGTTGGTTCATTGGAACCATATAAACCCATACCTAGAACTCCTATTAAGAGAAAAATGGAACCCCCTGCTGTGTACAAAATAAACTTTGTAGCCGAGTAGAGACGTTTTTTTCCTCCCCACATGGATAAAAGTAAGTAAACAGGAATTAATTCTAACTCCCACATGATGAAAAAAAGTAAAAGGTCTCGAGAAGAAAATGATCCTATTTGACCGCTGTACATTGCTAACATCAGGAAATAGAACAATCGCGAATTTCGCGTAACTGGCCAAGCTGCTAAAGTAGCTAAAGTAGTGATAAATCCTGTCAGTAAAATGGGTCCTATGGAAAGTCCATCGATTCCCAGTCTCCAGTGAAAATCAAAAATATCTATCCATTTATAATCTTCTTCCAATTGGATTAATGGATCGTCCAATTGGAAATGATAACAGAATGCATAGGTTGTTAGAAGGAGTTCTAATAAGCATATACAAATAGTATACCATCTAAACATCTTATTTCCTCTATGAGGAAAAAAGAAAATTGAGGAACCCGCGAATATCGGCAAAACTACAAGTATTGTTAACCAAGGAAAATAACTCGTGATAAAGACAAGATATGTTTTGACCAGAAAAACCCGTGCTCGAAATAATAAATTTTATCGAGCACGGGCTTTTGTCGGTAAAGAGGAATCAAATGATTCAAGTGGAATTTTTTGTAATGTATCAATAAGATAGACCCATGCTGCGAGTTGTTTCATGCCATAAATAAACACGGACACTCAAAAAATCTGTTGGGCAGGCGGATTCACATCTCTTACAACCTACACAGTCCTCGGTTCTTGGTGCGGAAGCAATTTGCTTAGCTTTACATCCGTCCCAAGGTATCATTTCCAATACATCTGTGGGGCAGGCTCGTACACATTGAGTACACCCTATACATGTATCATAAATTTTTACTGAATGTGACATTGGATCTATAAATTCCAGCTTTGAGCATAAAAAATTCTCGATCTGGTAAAATAAAATTAGTAGTAAATGAATCATACATTTATATTGTAGACACCAGACGAAGCAGTGGTTTATCAAAATTTTAAGAATCAATATATTTCTAAACCTGTTCATGAGAAAAGTCCAAGAGACTTTGATTTCTCTTTCAACAACCATGATCATGCGAGTTGCACATGTGAATTCAAATTGACCAACAAATCAAATTGGTCAATATTTCAATATTAATTCAAAGTATTTATTCAATATGAAAATATTTATTATTCAATAGTAAATTAATTCAATACTAAATATATATATATATTATATTTTATATATTTATAATAATATTTTATATATTTATAATAATAATATATAATAATAATATAATAATAATAATAAAAATTATAATCAAAAAAAATTAAAAAAAAAAAATTAAATAATAAAATTTAAAATTATAATATATAATATCTAATAGATTAATATTCTATGTGATATTATGTATCTTATGATCATAACTAATTATTCAACAAATTCGATTGATTGATACGAGTTGATTTTCTGTTACGATGGATTGATGAAACAATAGCTAGCCCAATAGCTGCTTCAGCAGCCGCAACAGCTATAACAAAGATTGAGAAAATGTCGCCTTTTAATTGGCGACTATCAAATATATCTGAAAATGTTACGAGATTGATATTAACCGAATTGAGTATAAGCTCAAGACACATAAGTGCTCTAACCATCTTTCGACTTGTGATCAATCCATAGATACCGATAGAGAATAAATAGACACTCAAAAAAAGTACATGCTCGAACATCATTGACTAACTCCTTATCAATCTCGATTCATTTCAATATGAACAACAATTCAACCGATTCGATTGATTAGAATAGAACGATTACAGAATAAAAGAAGGTATTGGCAATAGATAGGTTTAATTAAAAACCTTATAAAAACCTTAAACCTTTCCATTTATTTTATTTATTTAGTTATTTATTTAGAATTTAATTCTAAGTATTTATTATTGACGAGCCATAGTAATTGCACCTATCAAGGAAACTAAAAGAATTATGGAAATGAGTTCAAACGGAAGATAAAAATCTGTTGATAAATGAATACCAATTTGTTGAATGTTACTTATTAGGTCCTGTTCCATAATCTGGCTTGATCTTGTAGTCCAAAAAATTCCGTACCATGACGTATCTGGGATAATAGTAATTAGTGAAAAAAGAATACTTGTACAAACCAGTGAAGTGACCCCATCTCCAATGGTCCAAAAATAGGAATCATTGGAATATTCTGAACCATTCATGAACATTACAGCAAATATGATTAAGACATTTATAGCTCCAACATAAATAAGGAGCTGTGCGGCAGCTACAAAATAGGAATTCGATAGAATATAGAATAAGGATATACAAACAAGAACCAATCCCAACGAAAAGGCAGAAAAAATGGGATTGGTAAGTAATACTACTCCCAGACCTCCTAATACAAGAACTGATCCAAAAAATACTACAAGAATATCATGTATTGGTCCAGGTAAATCCATTATTAAAATAATAAATTAATAAATAAGTCGAAATATTTCATGACCTTACTGAATGGTCCAGGAAAGGAAAAGGGGTTGCCCCATTTTTTTCTTGTATATGATACATTCCTAATTGAATTCAAACTTTTTTTTTATATGGATTAATGTAGATATAGATAAAATTATCGAGAAAAGAGTAATGGGGATTGTATATTTCGAAATCATCACGAAAAATATATTCTCAGTTTAAATCAAAGAATAATTCTCAACAATCAATAATTATTAGTTATTATTTGTAGTTACTGACCAAACAAAATAAAAAAAGCTTGGGTCTTTTATATCAAAACAAAATCTTAGTAATTGGTAATCGTTCTTGAATCAAAGGGTTTATCTTTGTCTATTTTGATTTGAGTCGAATTCATAACTGTTTGAATCGTGTAATCTCCAATTATTGACATTGGTAACCGACCCAAAGCAATTTGATTATAATTCAATTCGTGACGATCAGAAGTAGAAAGTTCATATTCTTCAGTCATTGATAAACAGTTTGTTGGACAATACTCGACACAATTACCACAAAATATACAGACCCCAAAATCAATACTATAATTAAGCAATTGTTTTTTTTTAATATCTCTTTCAAATCTCCAATCAACAACGGGTAGATCTATCGGGCATACACGAACACATACTTCACAAGAAATACATTTATCAAATTCAAAGTGGATTCGACCACGGAAACGCTCTGATGTGATCGATTTTTCATAAGGATATTGAATAGTTATAGGTAAACGATTTGTGTGGGATAAGGTAATTACGAAACTTTGACCAATATACCTTGCAGCTCGTATTGTTTGTTGACTATAATTCATGAACCCAGTCACCATAGAGAACATATTGTAAATATCCAGGAATAAATTGATGTTTCTTTCTCTTGTTTGAAAGAGGTTATGAATCTGGAATATCGTTATCGTATTTTCTTATTTATAGTGAAACAAGTTGGGAAGAAGTTGTCAATAATAGATTACCTAAAGAAATAGGTAAAAGAAATTTCCATCCAAGATTTAATAGCTGGTCCATTCTTATCCTAGGCAAAGTCCACCTTGTTGTGATAGGAATGAACAGAAACAAATAAGCTTTAGCTAATGTAATAAAGATACCAATTGTAATTTCAAAAACTCCGGCCATTTTATTTATTCCGAAAAGTTCAGGAATAGATATGTACGGAATAGAAAAATTCCACCCACCTAAGTAAAGAACTGTTACAAATAATGAAGAAAGTAATAGATTTAGGTAAGAAGCAATATAAAATAAACCGAATTTGATACCTGAATATTCGGTTTGATAACCTGCTACTAATTCCTCCTCTGCTTCCGGTAAATCAAATGGCAATCTCTCACATTCGGCTAGAGAAGAAATTAGAAAAACAATAAATCCTATAGGTTGACGCCACAGATTCCACCCCCAAAAACCATATTTTGACTGTGCTTCAACTATATCAACTGTACTTGAACTATTAGATAATCATAGTCGATAATAACATCACTGTTCCCATCGCTATTACAAAACCGTACATGAAACTTCAGCTTCATACGGCTCCTCTATGGCCACAAATAAATGTAAGGACTGGTTCGGTATTTTCACCCGGATAGATCGAATAAAGATACATCGGAGAGTCCCAAATTAGACCAATGTAATTCTGTCCGCTAGAATAAGAAAAAAAGTGCTTCCGAATTGATCTCATCCTTATAATGATAATGATAATTTTTCTTTGTTCGGTAATAACTTAATCTTTCAATAAAATATTCGTTATTAATATATATATATAGGCATTAGTTCATGAATAATGATAAGAATTCCGTATGTATGAATACGGATATAGGAAAGAAAGAATAAATAAAGATCTTTTTTTTTTTTATTTTATAAAAATTTTGATTCATTCATTCGATTATTGCATTCCATTTCTTTTGTTCCTGTTCTTCTGTCTCAGAAGAAGGTATTTAGAAAAAAAAAAAAAATAAAGGATTAATTCGTTCTTGATAGTCATTTCTTTAATCAGTGAATAGGAGCATACTCGAGATCGGAATCGTAGGGAGATACTTCTTGATCATTTCTACCAACTTAAAGCCCTTATTATGATTCGTTTTATGCGGAAATATCTCTTTTTTTGATACCTTACATTATCCCCATTACTAATCCTTTGTGTACCTTGGTGTTCCTAACTGTCCACCGATTTTTGATTGATCCCCGGTATGTTAATACATACAAGGCAGTAGTGGAAACTCCATACAGTTGATCTTTTGCACCCGCTTCAAGATATGATGACTAATCAAAGAATCTCAATCTTGGGGTAAACAGTTTACGCTGCTTATGTTTACTTTAATTTCATTCTTGTACATAGGGAATGAGATTTTCTCTTCTTACTGCAAATTTATAAGCTGTTTTGTTTCACTCATATAACTATCTGGTTTAACTCATCGATGAATAAAAAAAAATATCTATTCAATACATTCAACCTCTTTTCTTTATTTATTTCTAGGAAAGAGGTAAAAGTTCATATTCCAACGAATCACACGTAGAGATATTGATAACACACATAGAGTTAATGGTATTTCATAACTAATAGATTGAGCAGCAGCTCGTAGACCACCTGAAAAAGAATATTTATTATTCGATCCATATCCTGACATAAGAAGCCCAATAGGGGCAATACTTGAAATGGTGATCCATAAAAAAACACCTATACTGAGATCACCTAAAACAAGGCGGTATCCAAAAGGAATTACTAAATAACTTAGTAGAATTGATATGACCGCTATAGACGGTCCGACACTAAACAAACGAATATCTCCTCTAGATGGGAGTAGGTCCTCCTTAAAAAGTAATTTAGTCCCATCCGCTAGAGCTTGAAGAATTCCCAACGGACCAGCATATTCAGGCCCAATACGTTGTTGTATCGTTGCAGATATTTCTCTTTCTAACCACACAATTACTAGTACCCCTATTATGATTCCAAATATAAGGGTAAAAATGGATACAAACATCCATATGAGTCCATAGATTTCTTTTATGGATTCCGATGTAGAAAAAGAATTGATAGCTTGTACTTCTGTCGTATCAATTATCATTTCAACGATCAACTTCTCCCATAATGATATCTATACTACCTAGTATCGTCATGATATCAGCCAATTTCATTCTTTTAACTAGCTGAGGAAGAATTTGCAAATTGATGAAACCGGGTGGACGAATTTTCCATCTCCAGGGGAAAATGCTATTATCCCCTATCAAATAAATTCCTAATTCTCCTTTTGGGGCTTCCACTCTGACATAAAGTTCTTGTTTCGACAATTCAAAATTGGGTGAAGGTTTTTTACTAATAAATCTATATTCAAAATCATTCCATTCGGAATTTTTTGCTCTATCAAAGCGTCGGACTTCTAAATTCTCATAGGGACCTCCAGGAATTCCTTCTAGAGCCTGTTGAATAATTTTTATGGATTCCCCCATTTCACCTATTCGTACTAAATAACGAGCTAATGAATCTCCTTCTTTTTGCCATTGGACTTCCCAATCGAATTCATTGTAACATTCATAATGATCAACCTTACGAAGATCCCATTGGATTCCAGAAGCTCGTAACATCGGTCCTGATAAACCCCAATTTATTGCTTCCTCTCCACCAATAATGCCCACTCTTTCAACTCGTTCCAAAAAAATGGGATTCTGTGTAATAAGTTTTTGATATTCAACAACTCCTGTTAAAAAATAATCGCAGAAATCAAAACATTTATCTATCCAGCCATGAGGTAGATCAGCAGCTACTCCTCCGATGCGGAAATAATTATGCATCATTCGCATACCTGTGGCGGCTTCGAATAGGTCATATAACAATTCTCTCTCTCTGAAAATATAGAAAAAAGGAGTCTGTGCACCTATATCCGCCATAAAAGGTCCAAGCCATAACAAATGAGAAGCTATACGGCTCAGCTCCAGCATAATTACTCTGATATAACTGGCTCTCTGAGGTACTTGAACATTTTCCAATTGTTCTGGTGCATTTACCGTTATTGCTTCTGTGAACATAGTAGCTAAATAATCCCAACGTGTTACATAAGGAAGATATTGTATAATTGTTCGGTTTTCTGCTATTTTTTCCATTCCTCTGTGTAAATATCCCAATATGGGTTCACAATCAATAACATCTTCACCATCGAGAGTAACGATCAGTCGAAGAACACCATGCATTGATGGGTGCTGAGGGCCCATATTGACTATCATGAGATCTTTTCTTGTAGCCGGTATAGTCATATTTTTTCTTCCTTAATTCATTATTCCACGAATTCCTCAAAACGAGGTTCATCAAAATGAAAAATCTAATAAAATAACTATTAAAAAAAAAATTCAAACGATTAAATTAACGAGTTTTTGGTTCCCGAATATCCAACTGATCCATTAATTTCTTATAACGGACTCTATTTTTCTTTGACAAATAAGCCAGGAGCCGTTGACGTTTTCCCAGAATTATTCGTAGACCTCTTTGGGATAAAAAATCTCTTTTGTGCAATTCCAAATGTGAAGTAAGTCTACGTATCTTACTGGTGAAACTTAATACTTGAAATTCAACAGAACCTTTGTTTTCTTCTTTTTCTTCTTGTGAAATAACCGAGATGAATGAATTTTTGATCATAAAAAAAAAATTCTATCTTTTTTTCTTTCCCATGGATTTATTTTACTTTACCGAATCGATCAGGAAAAATAAAAATAATAATCTTTATGCCAGTTATTTTAATCTAGTACACACAAAAATTTGGATTTTTTCCTATTTTTTTCTATTCTATCCAAATCCAATTTTCAATTGGATTTGGATAGAATAGAAAAGAAAGAGAAAATACATTTCTACATTCAAGGATTCTGCCGATTTCGTCCTAGATTCAATTGAGTTGATACGCCATTAAATCCGTGTCATGTACCAGAATGTAATACAGCGTATATGTATATCTTTCGGCTTTCATCTACCGAAAAATATCACAGATATATAGGAAATATACTATTAACAAATTCTGAATCGTGGATACATATATATCCTTAACATACTGAAACGGCTGCCATTATTGGTATTAAACCAATAGCGATTCATACAAGCTAAATCTTCTAATCGGTAATTGGGCCAAAGAAACAATTTGCATTTAATGAATTTATTTGTATCTGTATTAGTATTAAAATGCTTGTCCTCATTCAAAAATTTTCCAGAGTTTCTTATGTTGCTTTCATTGCAAAATACTAGATTTCTATCCACAAAATTCCAATTACGAGAATTAAAACAAATTAGAATTCTCAATTCTCTACGACGTCTAGGAGATAGAATATTTTCAGGAACAAAGAAATCATAATTACTTTTGTCTCCATTCACAAGTATATTGCCGTGCCTTGCAACGGATTTATCAAAATTCTTCTTATCAACATATCTTTTTTTTATACATTTTCTGTTAGTTTGGTGCTTCATTTTATCGATCAATGAAATACCTAGGGTTTGATATATAATAAATTTTCCATCCCTTTTTATAGATAAACGAATCGGTTCGAAAATCAATACTCCCCTTTTTATCAATTCTGTAATAGCTAGATCTTTGTGAGTTAGCAGTTTATCCAGACGTATCTCTCCTCTTTGAATCGTGAATATAGTCATTTTCCATGGATTTATCAGTCTAAGTAGGTGAAAATATATCTTGATATTATCGATCATATTTTGATTCAAGTAGTCATCCCATTTTAATTGAAAAAGGAAATATTTATTCAGGAATAATTCTAGTTCTGCTACCCTCTTTTTCTTGGATTGTTTTTTCTTTTTACCTTTTTTAATGTCTAATCTCGCGTAATTGTCTTCAACTCCAAGATTTTCTTGTTCCTGTTGTTCGTTTTTTTCTTGGTTGAAATTTTCTAATTTAAGATATTCTTTTTGATTAGATAATATCTGAAGATTTTTTTTTTGATTTTTACTAATATTTTCATAGAAATAAAAATGAAAAAGAAGAAATTTGATTGGTATGATCCATGGTTTAATCCTATATGCATCAAAGAGTGGCACAAATTCTGGGAACAACTGGGGTTCTAGATTTGATATGGTACGATAAACCTTTTCTTGATTCATTCCCATCCAATCAAAAAAAACACTTTTTTGATTGGATGGTTTAATTCCTTGATGAATTGTAAGAGAAAAAATATCTTTTTTTTTCCATTTTTTGAGAATTTTGTTTTCAATCTTAGTATTTTTCTCAATTTTGGTGCTGATATGCGTATTGGTCCAGGTCTCGATGTCGATATTTTTTCTAAGACAAATAGGGGGAATTCTACAATCAAAATATTTTCTATCCAGATTTTTATGTGTAGCAATAATATATTCCTTTTCTAGATAATTACTAATATTTTCTAGATAATTACTAATAGGTATACTTACCAATACATAAAATGATTCGGGTTTCAGTGTATTGAAATTGTATGGAATTTCTTGGTCTCCTTTTACTTGTAATGTTGATTCATAAATATATGAGTCCTTCCTATTCCCATAATTCATATATTTATGTGATAAAAGAGAATATCTGTAGTGTTTTTTCAATTTTTCTTTTTGACTCGTCAATGAATCCACTGCCATCGCATAGTAATTTTGCTTTATGTAATGAATTAATTGGTCTTTTTCTTTTTTATGTGAATCAAATTTAATTGAGTTTTTATTTTGAATCATAGAGCGTTGGTTGATTCTATTTCGCCATTTTTGAGGTACTAATCGAGACCATTTTGTCTGAGATAAATTGTATTGATAATGGCCCTTTAACCAGTTTTTCCATTCATTTTTTCCAGACTTATAAATTTTCTTTTGCTTTGATTTGGAATCAAATATTCCTCGTGTCATACAATAATCCTTGATTTTATCCTTAATAAAAGAATGGGTCCTGGTATATTGAAGTACAGATCTCAAGTGATACTTGTTAAGTAATTGGGTTTGTGATAATTTGTAAAATACATATGCTTGGGACAAGTAGGATAAATAATTATTATTACTGATATTAGTATTAGAAAACGATTTTTTTATAGTCGAAATAAAGTTCATTGTATTTTGATCTGTTTCATCAATTCCTTTTCGATTTGTTTCATCGTTGTAAATCGATTTTGTGATAATTTTTTTTATTGATTCAAGGAAAAGTTGTGCATTGATCCTAAAAATAGTAATCATACGTAGAAAGATATCTATGTATATTTTTTCAATGAATGATTTCATAAAAAAATTAAATTTACGTATAAATCGGATCTTTTTTCTTTTAAATATCTGCAAAATATGTTTCTGTGATTCCGATTTTTTATCATCACAAGTTAGAACTATTTTTTTCTTGTCTTTTGTGATTCGTTCTAGTTCTATTTGATTCCTGATTGTGACTGTCCTATCAGCAAGATCCTTTATTTTTTTTTCTATGAGTGAGTAATTTGCCCAATTCATGGATCGAATTCGAATGGTTGATTTGCGAATAATCTTATTATTTATTTTAGAATCTCTTACATTTTCATTCGGTTTATATACTTTTACCTTCCTCGATTCAAATAAGAAAATGGAGTTTACTTTTTCCTTTATTTTTTGTTTTATAACTAGAACTATTTCGATAACCCATTCTTTTTTTTCTTTAAAAACTTTTGGAAGGAAAAAAGAATTCTTTTTTCCTTCCAAAAGTTTTTTTAGGAGTTCTTTATAAATGGGTTCAAAAAAAGAAGGTCGTTTTCGGAGAGAACCAAAAGGAACTTCTGCTTCCATTCCCAAAACTGTTAAATAACAAAAATCTTTTTTTTTTCTTTTTTTTTTCATTGGATCTCTATGATGAGATCGTATTTTAGATCTTCGCCAAGGTTTAAGATAGAAAGGAGATAGAATCTTTATCTGAATACCCTCTGTTAACCAATTTTGGGGAAATTCTGTTTCCGATAATTGAACACCATTATAGGTGCATTTAACATGTCTTTCTCTCTCCCATTCCTTCAAATCCTCATACCACTCGGGCAATTGGTATAATAACACACGGCCAATATTTTTGGCTATTATCAATGAAGGCAATACAATGTATTTTCTAAGAAAAGACTGGGTTATTAACATTAAACCCCTTATTGCTTGAGCAAATATAATGTTATTCCAAGTTTCTGATGTTACTATCCGTTTATTTCCCTTTTTGTTCTTCCTGTTTTTTTTCTTTTCTTTTGTCCCTTCCTCCTCAAAATTGGAAATTTTCAATTCCGGTTCTCTCTCGACCGAATTCCTAAAAATGAGATTCATCATTTCAGAGATATCAAAAGAAGAAAAAAAAAATGTTTTGTCTATTCGATCCAAAAAAAGCGGGGAATGCGCATTTGCTTGAAACACTTGCCAAATAACTGTTTTACGTCTTTGAGTACGCATGGATCCTTTTATTATATCCCTACGAAAATCCGATTGTTGCCAGTAACGTATCAAAGTCACATCTTCTGTTTCTGTTTGATCACTATTACTAGTAAAAGTAAAAAAATTGGTATTATTCTCATCATCAGTAGAAATTGTCACACGTTTGGCTTTTCTTGAACGAATTTCAATATCTTCCATCGATTTTTCCTCATTTTCTTCCTCCAGTTCTTCCAGAACATTGGTCAATTTATATGACCATTGAGAAACCTTTTTACTGATTTCTTCTATTCCAATAGATTTATTTCTAGTTGTTTGATCATTTTGATCAATTGTCATTATATCGAATACAAATTTCAAAGATTTTGCTTGACTTTCTGAATCAATTTTTCTTTGTTCTGCCAATAAAGAACAGTTTTTCAAAGAAAAATTGGGTGTGAATTCAAAAGAAAATGAAGTTAAGGAATTACCGATATAATTCAAAAATGATTTACCAACACCAAGTGAATTCTTTTGATGTTCAAATTCTCGGAAATTATTAGGAAGTAGCTCATGGATCTTATTTATCCAAAGACTTTTTATGGAATCCTCCATATAAGGGATAAAATCATTTATGATTGTACGTAAATCAAAATCTTTTATTGCTCCACGGGATGGTCCGCTCAGTAAAGGATCATATGTTTTGGTCAAGCATTCTTTTTCATTCTCATGATTGCAAAATCTAGTCCTTTTTTCGAGCATATCTAGAGCAAGAAATCCCTTTTCTTTTTTTTCTTTTTCTAGAGCTTTTATTCGACTTATTAATTCATTGCTCAAGTTGTATTTTTTTTGTTCATTGGTATAAACCCAATAATTATACAGGTCTCCATGGGATAATTTTTTTGTCGTGTACAAAGACATTTTTCGTTCTATCATTTCCGAAAAAGTCGATAAACTGGGTGGATATGTAAAAGATATTTTTTGTTTCCCATTACTTGGACATGTATAAAAAAAATATTGTGACATTTCATTTCGTACAGCATTTTCAAACCGATCATTTTTTATATATCGCAATGGACAATTCCATCGTTTATAATCGAAAAGAAAAGTCACAAGAGGTTTTTCAAAGCAGAAATAAGTCTTTTCATTTTTCTCTTCTTTAAGTCTTCCCAATTCCCAATTATCTTGATAGGTATCAAGATAAGAATCTTCGTAAACCAGATCTTCCTGTTCTTCCGAACAAAGGGAAGGGTCTTCTTCGTTAGTCTCCTTCGTTTCGGAAGTTGTTTCTACATCGCTTTCTTCCTCACTTTCTCCCCTTTCTTCCATTTCTTTCAGTTTCTTAGTGACAATAGGCGACGGCATTCTGCCTAAATAGTAGACACAGGTGATAAATAAGAGAATACTAAAGATTCGAGCCATAGAATTTCTCAATTCTGACACAAGGTACTTATTAGATCGAATATAATGATTTTGCCGTATCCAGAATAATACCAATCCAACCCATTTCATGAATAAAATGTGACCAATTAACCAACCAACAAAACTACTTGTTACAAATAACATCTTGTTGTTGCATCGAAACATATAAATGTTGACTAATCTGGCTAACGTTGAACTTGGTAAAATGAAATGGTTGAATAATTGAAAAATTAGATTATTCAGGAATACACATTGAATGCTGAGATTACGCATTGAATTTCTGGTAGTAGATCCATAATAAAAAAAGTTTTTGTGATTGTTCCAGAAGAAATGAAACAAAAGATACGGTAGAACTAGGACAGTTATTGTATGAGGTCTACCCAATGCTAGATGCAGAGGCGCATAATAGATCGATATGAACATCATGAGCT